AATACATCCGAAACATATAAAATGCGGTTAAACCTGCTGAGAAACAAGCTATTATCGCGAAAATCGGTGAATACAACCAACTATCATTAAGAATCTCATCTTTAGACCAAAAACAAGCAAGAGGTGGAATTCCACAAAGAGAAAGTGTACCCAATAAAAAAGTATTTTTTGTAATTGGCACATATTTTGTTAAACCACCCATAAGAACCATGTTCTGACTTTTATCTGGAGAATATCCAATAATGGGTTCCATTGAATGAATAATTGATCCGGATCCTAAAAACAATAATGCTTTCGAATAAGCATGAGTGATCAAATGGAATAAAGCAGCTCGATAAGAGCCTATCCCCGGGGCTAACATAATATAACCCAATTGAGACATTGTAGAATAGGCTAAACTTCTCTTAATGTCTCTTTGAGCAAGAGCTAAAGTAGCCCCTAATAGTACCGTTATTACACCTATCAAAGAAATGAGATTCATTATGTAAGGTATGACTGTGAAAAGCGGAAGAAGCCGGGCGACAAGAAAAATTCCTGCTGCTACCATAGTAGCAGCATGGATAAGAGCCGAAATGGGAGTAGGCCCCTCCATGGCATCAGGTAACCATACATGAAGGGGAAATTGTGCGGATTTTGCAACTGCACCGATGAATAATAGGGAGGCACACAGAGTAGCAAATAAGGAGTTGACCCCATTATTATGGATCAGGTTATTGAAGATTTCGAACAAATCCCGAAATTCGAAACTCCCTGTTATCCAATAAAAACCTAAGATTCCTAATAATAACCCAAAATCCCCTACACGATTAGTTACAAACGCCTTTTGACAAGCATTTGCGGCAGTCGGTCGTGTGAACCAAAAACCTATTAATAAATACGAACACATTCCCACTAGTTCCCAAAAAATATGAATTTGTATCAAATTGGAACTAGTAACTAATCCTAACATGGAAGTATTGGAAAAACTCATATAAGCAAAAAATCTCAAATATCCTTGATCATAAGACATATAATTGTCACTATAAATAAGAACCATGATTCCAACAGTAGTGATTAGCATTGACATAATAGAAGTAAGTGGGTCAATCAAGTGGCCGAACTCTAAAGAAAGATCATTATTAATGGTCCAAGACCATAGATGTTGATAGATAGAACTACCATTTATCTGTTGAATAGACAGATCGGACGAAAAAACCATAACTATACTTAGCAATGAAACACTAGGAAAAGTCCACATACGACGAAGATTTTTTGTTGCGGTCGGAACAAACAGAAGTCCCAACCCTATTGACATAGTAACTGGAAGTGGAGCGAAAGGTATGATCCATGCATATTGATATGTATGTTCCATAAGAAAATCAAACTTTCTTTTTTTTTATTCTTATTAATTGTTTCCGATTCACCAGCCCTTATTTCTTTCGGAAAGAGCAATAATCAAATAAATATAAATAAAAAAAAAAAAGCCTTTGAAAATCACATCGTTTTTTCTTTTTTCTTCTATTTCACCCCCTCTCTCGCCCCTAGTGATATCATATGCGATACTCGCCTATTTGTATCTATATTTTTCTATGTTATAATGTAAGCATAAGTATCAGATATGGAATAAGTATAGATAATGACTAGAAAGAACGATCCATTTTGAACAATAAACGTCTTTCACATCTAGCTCGAAAAACGAGCGATCCCCTTATTTTGAAATGGCGGTTCCAAAGAAACGTACTTCTCTGCGAAAAAAACGTATTCGTAGAAGTATTTGGAAGGAAAGGGGATATCCGGTCACGGCAAAAGCTTTATCTTTAGCTAAATCTATTTCTACTGGGCATTCAAAAAGTTTTTTTGTGCGAGAAACAGGTAATAAACCCTTTGTCTGAATCGACATGACTCGATGAATTGGATGATTTATAAGATGAAGAATTCACATTAACTAATGTTTTGATGTTTTGAACTCATCAATATGAGATAGAAATAGCTGTTTTAGACACAAAATACAAGGTTTCGCCTTTCATTCATTATAGTGGATTTTTATAATTCGCGAGATGGGGATTATAAACTTCCCCATCGATTCACTTTTCACAATAACAAATTCTTTTTTTTTTTTTTTCTTAGGAAAGGGTTGGTTTATTGGATTATGTATCTCCAATAGTTATACATCATTAATATTTTTGGAAGATCTTAAAAAAGTATGAACGAGATTAGAACCCCCTTTTTGTTCCATAGCAAGGCAGAGATAAGATCTATAGTAAAAATCAATGTATCATTGAAACTAATTGATTAAAATATACATTTAAAATTTTGAATTTGTAGCTCTCTGAATCACTAGATATCCACATGGACTCCCTCTTGTTTCGAACAGATCAACAAAAAAAAACAAACGATATATCTAGATCTAATATATTAAGTTTATTTTATCTATTAGTATTTTATTTCTAATCTATATAATATATATATATAAAGAGATCTTATAAGTTTAAATTTGATTTTCTAATTTAAAGTACATACA